AGTCAATAACATTAGAATATAGAGTGCCGAGCCGTTTTTTATAAAATTTCAGTAGGGGTTTCAGGGTCATTGACAAGTGCGGCAAATAAAAATTGATGCGCATATATATATATATATATATATATAACGATGCCAATTTATATCTCAACTCATTGGCTGTACGTTCTTGGGTCCTCCTTGCTTTAGGGGTTTGACAAGGATAACAGGATTACCTGAGCGTAGGGGGGTAGGGGGGTTTGACGCGCGAAAACCAAAAGGGGGCACTATATAAGGATAAGTTGAAGAGAGACAAGTATGTTATGCACTTGATAGAGTATAATGTAATTCTTAAATTTATGTCTTACGATAATAAATATTTATTCTCACATACAAGGAAAATGCTCCACCTTAGTCAGTATTTGAGCCTGCACTCTGAGATGCAAAATGAGTTGAAGAAAAAAAAGAGAACGTTATGCATATAAGAGAAGCTTGCTAGGTGGGTAATGAAACATATGTACCACACCACTAGCTTAATCAGATGCCAGTATAATTATCCGATAGGGGGATACTCCAGTTGTACTCCTGAAATAGGAACCAGATGCCAGTAATAATTCACAGTGAGCTACCCCCACGCCGTGTGTCCCTGATTCCCTCATGCATGATGTACCTTACTGTAAATCATTGGTGGTTTCTTACTACATTAATATGGGTGGATGCAATTTTAGTTAGTTATTTCAAGGAAAGATTTGAGGACAATTTTTAAGGGATTAATATATTACCCAGGTTAAGTTAATAGTATTTGTGAGTCTTAATTATATGCTTATGTATATCTTAGAATTTAGTACTTGCTTTATGATTAAAATAATAGGTTGGTGATAATACATACATGTATTAGCACATTGCTGTAAAATTATGCATATATGTACTAAACCATAAGGGGTACATATATTCTCCCAGAGAATAGTTTAGTTCAGAATCCTGGCTTTGGGAGCCAGGGGTGGGAGTTAAAATCTCTCTTCTCTGGGTACTAAGGTATGGCCCGAATTTCCTCCCGATGGGCTCGAATTCCCGTCCTTGTACCGTACCCGCAAATGGGCTCGAATTCCCGTCCTTGTACCGTACCCGCAAATGGGCTCGAATTCCCGTCCTTGTACCGTACCCGCAAATGGGCTCTAATTCTCGTCCTTGTACCGTACCCGCAAATGGGCTCTAATTCCCGTCCTTGTACCGTACCCGCAAATGGGCTCTAATTCCCGTCCTTGTACCGTACCCGCAAATGGGCTCGAATTCCCTCTCTCCCAAACCCGCTAAACCTAAGGGTTCAAACTTCCACGTGGGCGCTAGGGGGGAATTTAACCCCCGATCTTCGGATTACAAGACCGATGCTTTCAGGCTAAGCTACTAGGGCAGGCTAATTCTAGTGCTTTATTCTCTACCCATCCCGCTAGTGGTATGAAGACGAGAAATAGTGTAAAGTATAGGACGGATGCGACTTGTCCAATTAAAATAAATGGGTGTTCTACTGGCATGCCCCCAATTCATGTTAGGATAGCCATGTCCGCGACAAGAGTTCAGAATAAGAATTGAGTGATTGGGCGGAACGTCAGTCCTCGGAGCTTGGATGTGTGTAGCAGGGGGACCACTATTAATACCAGGATAGAAAATAGTAGTGCAAGGACCCCTCCAAGCTTATTTGGGATCGATCGGAGAATAGCATAGGCGAACAGGAAGTACCATTCTGGCTTAATGTGCGGTGGGGTAACCAGGGGGTTGGCAGGGGTGAAGTTATCGGGGTCACCTAAAAGGTTAGGGAAGAATAGTGCTACTAACATAAGACAAAAAAGCATAATCACAAACCCGAGTAGGTCTTTATACGTAAAATAAGGGTGAAAAGAGACTTTGTCTGCGTCCGAGTTCAATCCAATTGGGTTGTTTGATCCTGTTTCATGTAGAAATAAGAGGTGTAGGATGGTTGCAGCAGCAATAACAAATGGAAACAGGAAGTGAAATGCGAAGAATCGTGTTAGTGTTGCGTTATCTACCGAAAATCCGCCTCAAATTCATTGAACTAGAACATCGCCCATATATGGTACAGCGGATAGGAGGTTCGTGATTACTGTAGCACCTCAAAAAGACATTTGGCCTCAAGGAAGCACATAGCCGACGAAGGCCGTCATTATGACAAGGAGTAAGAGGACTACGCCAATATTCCAGGTTTCCTTATAGAGGTAAGATCCGTAGTATAAACCACGAGCGATATGTATATAAATACAGATAAAGAAGAATGATGCTCCGTTGGCGTGTACGTTGCGGATGAGCCAGCCGTAGTTTACGTCTCGGCAAATATGGGCTACCGATGAGAATGCGGTGGAAATGTCCGAAGTATAATGTATGGCCAGGAATAAGCCAGTTAGGATTTGAGCGGCTAGACATAGCCCCAGGAGAGACCCAAAGTTTCATCATGCTGAAATGTTGGATGGTGCTGGTAGGTCAACTAGTGCACTGTTAGCGATTTTAATAAGGGGGTGAGTTTTTCGTAGGCTTGCCATGATGGTTCTTGTAGTTGAATAACAACGGTGGTTCTTCAAGTCATTGGTCTCGGTTAAAGTCTGAGCAAGAATTATGACCTATTTTATGTTTTTGCTATTGATAGCTTTGGTTGTGGGGTTAGTTGCTGTTGCGTCTAACCCTACGCCCTACTTTGCTGCGCTCGGTTTAGTGGTGGCAGCTGGGGTTGGATGTGGAGTTTTAGTCGGGCATGGAGGTTCTTTCTTGTCGCTGGTACTCTTTTTAATCTACTTGGGCGGAATGTTGGTAGTCTTTGCTTACTCGGCAGCCTTGGCTGCTGAGCCCTTCCCAGAAGCTTGGGGTAATCGGTCTGTGTTAGGTTACGTTCTAATTTACCTGGCAGGGGCCAGCTTATTAGCAGGGGTGCTTCAGGGGGGCTGATATGAGGGTTCGTGGGTAGCGGTAGATGAATTAAAAGAACTGTCTGTTTTGCGCGGTGACACTAGTGGTGTAGCTATAATATATTCGTCTGGGGGAGGTCTTTTAGTTTCTTGTGCATGGGTGTTGCTGTTGACGTTGCTTGTTGTTCTAGAATTAACTCGTGGGCTAAGCCGTGGGGCCCTCCGTGCAGTCTAAAGGAGAATAGGAATGGTGACCAAGGCCAGGGTTAGGAGGAAGATGGTTAGGTAAGTTTTAATTATACCCCGGGTAATGTTGCCGATAGCCTTCGCGGTAGTTGCTTGTGTTAGTGCCATACCTTTTGGTCCGATGGCTTCGAGTCACGTTTTGTCGAGTTGAGTAGCGGCCGATTGTCCTAGGATGAGGCTGGCCTTTGGGAGCAAGCGGTGAATAGTTGAGGGAAAGAAGCCCAGTATGTTCGAAAAGTGATGTGCGGTAATGGCTGGGGTAACTTTTAGTTGTTTGCTAGTCATGTTGGCTAGTTCCAGGGCCACAAGTAGTCCTATGATTGTTACTACGAGGGCTGCTACTTTTAAGATAGAAGGTATTGTTATGACAGGTGTTTTCATGGGGGGAAAACTTTGAGTAACAATAAGCCCTGCAATGATGCTCCCTCAGGCAAGTCGTTTAATAGAATTAATCACCAGTGGGTCATTTTCATTAATTGGGGTCATGGGCAGGAACCGTGGAGTTCCTATGACCACGAAGTACACCAATCGGAAGCTATAGACTGCTGTGAAGGATGTGGCGATTAGTGTTAGAGTTAGGGCCCAGGCGTTAAGATAAGAGGTGTTGAGGGCTTCAATAATTGCGTCCTTTGAGAAGAACCCGGCCAGGAAGGGTGTCCCTGTTAGAGCCAAACTACCGATAGTGAAGTAGGTCGAGGTGGCAGGTATAATATTAAACAAGCCTCCCATCTTACGGATGTCCTGTTCGTCGTTTAAACTATGGATGATTGACCCCGAGCATAGGAATAGTATAGCTTTAAAGAAGGCGTGAGTAGAGATGTGAAGGAATGCCAGTTGAGGCTGGTTTAGGCCGATAGTAACCATTATTAAACCCAATTGGCTCGATGTTGAAAAGGCTACAACCTTCTTGATATCATTCTGGGTTAAGGCGCAGGTGGCTGTAAATAGTGAGGTTAATGCTCCAAGGCAAAGGCAGACTGTTAAGACCATGGGGCTGTCCTCTATGAGAGGGTGGAAGCGGATGAGAAGAAAAATACCGGCGACGACTATGGTACTCGAGTGGAGTAGGGCAGATACTGGCGTAGGGCCCTCCATGGCAGACGGCAGCCATGGGTGTAGGCCAAATTGGGCTGATTTTCCGGTGGCTGCTAAGACGAGCCCCAGTAGGGGAATTGTTATGTTGAAGTTGTTTGACAAAGTAAAAATTTGCTGAATTTCTCACGAGTTAAGGTTTGTTGCAAATCAGGCTATAGTTATAATTAATCCAATGTCCCCTACCCGATTGTAGATGACAGCCTGAAGGGCTGCTGTATTAGCGTCCGCCCGGCCGTGCCATCATCCGATAAGCAGAAATGATATAATTCCAACGCCTTCTCAGCCGATAAATAATTGAAACATGTTATTAGCCGTAACTAAAATAATTATAGCCACTAAGAACATGAGAAGGTATTTAAAGAATCGATCAATGTTAGGATCAGAGTGCATGTATCATAGTGCAAACTCTAGGATAGATCAGGTTACGTACAGGGCAATTGGAACGAAGATCAGGGAGTAATGGTCAAATTTAAAGCTAATATTAATGTCAAATGTTTGGGTGTTTATCCATTGTCAATTTGTGATAATACCCTCTGTTTTTAAATTAAGAAATACTATAAGTGGCAAGAGGCTAACGAAGAATGCGGAGCTGACGGCAGTCTTCGTTAGTGTTGGTATATCATATTTTGCACGTTCAGGGCTCAGTGTGGTAAATAGCGGGCAGATTAGGATGAAGAAAACTACGAGGAGGGAGGTGTGTACAATTAGTGTCATTTTTAGCTTCCACTTGGATTTGCACCAAGAGTTTTTGGTTCCTAAGACCAACGGATGAACTATTATCCTTTGAAAGCACAAGGAAGCCTCGGACTTTAACCGTGGAAGGTAAGTATTAGCAGTGCTTACTGTTTTCTGTTCTCCCTTGGTGAGTAAGAGGATTCTAACCTCTGTCTTTAGAATCACAATCTAGCATTTTGGTTAAACTATACCTACAATAACACCACCCTCAGACGAGTTCTGGTTTCGCTACTAACAGGATGATAGGGACTAGGTGCAGCGTCAGTAATAAGTGTTCTCGGGTGTGGAATGGTTGAAGTCCCACAATATGGTTTGGGGTCGGGCCCCGTTGCGACATAATAAACATATACAGAGAGTAGCTGGCGGTGATCAATGTTCCCAGTCCGGTAATTAAGATAGTTCATGGGGATCAGCTGAATAGTGTTGTAATAATCATGAGTTCCCCCATTAGGTTTGGTAGGGGAGGCAGCGCTAAGTTTGCTAGATTGGCGACGAATCACCATACCGCAGCGAGTGGAAAAATAACTTGTAGTCCTCGGGCGAGAACTATTGTCCGGCTATGGGTTCGTTCGTACGCTGTGTTAGCAAGGCAAAACAGTGCTGAGGATGCTAGCCCATGGGCAACTATTAAAATGATTGCTCCCGAAAACCCTCATGGGGTCTGAATTATAATACCCCCTGCTACCAGTCCTATGTGGCTAACAGATGAGTAGGCAATAAGAGATTTTAGGTCCGTTTGCCGGAGGCAAATCGACCCTGTTATGATGATTCCCCAGAGGGCCAGAATGATGAAGGGATAGGACAGCTCCTTTGATAGAGGGTCCAACATCACTATCATACGCATCATCCCGTAGCCCCCCAGCTTTAGTAGGACCGCTGCTAGTACTATTGACCCCGCTACGGGCGCTTCTACATGTGCTTTCGGTAACCAAAGGTGAACCCCATACAGGGGTATCTTGACTAAAAATGCAATTAGGCAGCCGGCCCACCAAATTATGTGGCCGCAGGAGTCGAGTTGTATAGGTTTGGAATATTGAATCATTAACATTGATAGTGTACCTGTAGATTGGTGAAGAAGAAGTAGAGCAATCAGAAGTGGGAGTGAGCCCGCTAAAGTATAAAACAAGAAGTAGATCCCTGCATTAAGGCGTTCGGCTTGATTACCCCACCGAGTAATAATAATTAGGGTTGGAATGAGTGTGGTTTCAAATATAATATAAAATAAAATAACTTCAGTGGCCCCGAAGGCTATAATAAGAAAAGCTTGTAGCGAGGCGAGGAGTATAATATACGAGCGCTGTCGGCTAATGGGCTCAGGACGGATGTGGTTCTGACTAGCTAGGATTATAAGCGGGAGTAATCAGCATGAGAGCACTAAAAGAGGGGTGGATAGTGGGTCTGTAGCTAAGTACATATTGGAGGAGGCCCACCCGGTTTCAGATGTTCAGCTTAATCAAGTTAGGCTTAGCAAGGCAATCAGGAGGCTATGTGCGGTTGTAATTGTTCATAATCACTTAGGGGATACTAATCAAATTGTTGGAAATATTATAATGGTTGGGACTAGTACTTTTAACATTGGAGTAGGTTGAGGCTTTGCAGTCGGTCTGTGCCGTGGGTACGAGCAGTGGCAACTAGTAGTGCTAGGCCCGTGCTAGCCTCGCAAGCAGAGAAGGCTAAAAGAAGTATCGGGGCTGTTGAAAATCCTGTGGATTCGAATTGTAGAGTTCAAAGTGCTAGTGCAATAAATAGGGACAGTATCATTCCCTCTAAGCATAGGAGTGCTGAGAGCAGGTGGGTTCGGTGGAATGCTAGACCTATTAGACCTAAAATGAATGCTGAGCTAAAGCTAAAATGTACGGGCGTCATAAGGGGGCTATGGAGTTGAACCATAATTTTCTGAGCCGAAATCAGAGGTCTTGCTTTGGACTAACTCCCTATTCTGCCCACTCTAAGCCGCCCTGGGCCCACTCATAAATTAATCCTAGGGTTAATAAGACTAAGACTGCTGTTGCTCAGAAGAATGTTTTAGTAGGGTCAGCGAGTTGGTCTCCTCAGGGTAGTGGAAGGAGGAGGGCGATTTCCAAGTCAAAAAGGAGAAATAGGATTGCTACTAAAAAGAAGCGCAAGGAAAATGGTAATCGGGCTGACCCCAGTGGGTCAAACCCGCATTCATATGGTGATAGCTTTTCTGCGTCCGGATTAATTTGTGGTAGCCAGAAAGACACAGTAGCTAGAATTAAGGATAAGGTTATTGTAATAATTAAAACGGTTATAACTAAATTCATTATCTTTCCTTGGGGTTTAACCAAGACTATGTAATTGGAAGTCACTTGTACTAACTTTGGTACTAGAAAGATTATGAGCCTCATCAATAGATAGATACGTAAAGGAATAATCAAACTACGTCAACAAAGTGTCAGTATCAGGCAGCGGCCTCAAAACCAAAATGGTGGTCAGATGTAAAGTGGTACTGGATCTGACGTATTAGACATACTGCTAGAAAGGTTGACCCAATAATAACGTGAAGTCCATGGAACCCCGTGGCTACGAAGAATGTTGAGCCGTAGACCCCGTCTGCAATTGTGAAAGGTGCTTCATAATATTCCATGGCTTGGAGGGTGGTGAAGTAAAACCCTAATAGGATAGTTAAGCCTAAAGATTGAACAGCTTGTTTCCGTTCTCCTTCCATAATGCTATGGTGGGCTCATGTTAATGTAACCCCTGATGCTAGAAGTACGGCTGTGTTGAGGAGTGGTACTTCAAAGGGGTCTAAGGGAGTCACCCCTGTTGGGGGTCAACATCCTCCTAATTCTGGTGTTGGTGCCAGGCTCGCGTGGTAAAAGGCTCAGAAGAACCCAAGGAAAAAGAACACTTCTGAAGTGATAAAGAGAATTATCCCGTAGCGCAACCCTTTTTGAACAGGGGGCGTGTGGTGGCCTTGAAAGGTTCCTTCTCGGATAATGTCACGTCACCACTGGTATATGGTGAGAAGCAGAAGAATAATTCCTAAAGATATTAACGTTGTTGAGTGGAAGTGGAATCAAATTGCTAAGCCGGATGTCATTAGCAGGGCAGCAATAGCTCCGGTTAGGGGTCATGGGCTTGGGTCAACTATGTGATAGGCATGTGCTTGGTGGGCCATTAGACGTTTTCTTGTAAGTATAGGCTTAAAAGAAGAACAAATACGTAGGCTTGAATTATTGCCACCGCAACTTCTAATAGCGTTAGTAGTAAAAGAACAGTGGCGGTTAGGATTGCCACGGTCGGCATAATTGGTAAAAGAACAAGTACAGCTGTGGCGATGAGTTGAATAAGAAGATGGCCTGCGGTAAGATTGGCTGTAAGTCGAACCCCCAGGGCTAATGGTCGAATAAATAGGCTAATTGTCTCAATAATAATTAGTACTGGGATCAGCAGAATGGGTGTGCCCTCTGGCAGGAGATGTCCTAAGGCAGCTGTCGGCTGATTTCGCATTCCAATAATCACGGTAGCAAGTCATAATGGTATAGCAAGGCCTATATTAAGTGATAGCTGCGTTGTGGGTGTAAAGGTGTACGGTAGTAGGCCCAGCATATTAATTGTTAGTAAGAAGACTATTAGTGAAGCTAGTAGTAAAGCTCATTTATGTCCCCCTACGTTTAATGGAAGTATTAGTTGGCTTGTAAACCGATTAATAAATGACCCTTGAACCGTGATAAGTCGGTTACCAATTCACCGAGAGGACGGGGTTGGATAAAGCGTTCAGGGTAAAACAATTGCAACAGCAATTAGTGGAACTCCTAGATAGGAAGGACTGGCAAATTGATCAAAGAAACTTGCTATCATGGTCAGTCTCAGGATTCAGTTTTGTGTTTTTCAGCACTAACTGGTGTGGGTTCGTTTGGTGAAACATGGTTTAAGATTTTTGTTGGGATAATAATTAGAAAGACTAGTCAGGAGAATACTAAAATTGCAAATCATGGGCCGGGGTTCAATTGTGGCATTTCACTAGAGGTGGTCGGGAGGCACCAATCTTTGGCTTAAAAGGCCAATGCTTTGTCCAATATTTAGCTTCCTAGCGAAGCGTCTTCTAATATTAATGAGGATCAGTTTTCGAAGTGTTCTAGTGGTACTGCTTCAACCACAATTGGTATAAAGCTATGGTTGGCTCCGCAGATTTCGGAGCATTGCCCGTAGAATACCCCTGGGCGTGAAGCGATGAAGGCGGTTTGGTTAAGTCGCCCGGGGACTGCATCCATTTTTATACCTAGAGATGGGACAGTTCAGGAGTGCAATACGTCTTCAGCAGATACTAGAACACGAATGGGGGACTCTATGGGGATAACTATTCGGTGATCTGCCTCCAGGAGTCGGAATTGTCCTGGGGTAAGGTCTTGAGTTGGTACTATATAGGAGTCAAAGCCCAGATTTTCGTAGTCTGTATATTCGTAGCTTCAATATCACTGGTGTCCTATTGCTTTAATTGTTAGGTGGGGGTCATTAATCTCGTCTATAAGGTATAGAATGCGTAGGGAGGGGAGGGCAATTAGTACTAAAATAACGGCTGGTAAAATAGTTCACACGATTTCAATTTCTTGAGAGTCTAAGATATATTTATTAGTAAGCTTAGTAGATACTATTGCAACGATAATGTAGAGAACCAAGGTGCTAATTAGGAATACAATCATTAGTGCGTGGTCGTGGAAATGAAGAAGTTCTTCTATGACAGGTGATGCTGCGTCTTGAAATCCCAGTTGCGTTGGATGTGCCATTAAGTTTAAGACATGCGGGAGTTTAACCCACAACTTCACCTTGACAAGGTGGAATAATTTAGATTTTACTAATGTCTTATAAGGAAGTGGCAGAATGGCTATGCGGCTGGCTTGAAACCAGTATATGGGGGTTCAATTCCTCCCTTTCTCGTTAATTTGATTGAATTTGAACAAATGCTGGTTCCTCAAATGTGTGGTAGGGAGGAGGGCAGCCGTGAAGTCATTCCACGTTTGTTATTGTCAGCTCTACAGATATTACTTCTCGTTTAGCGGCGAAGGCTTCCCATAGAATAAATAGGAATATGATAACAGCCACTAAAGAAATTAGTGACCCTACGGAAGATACCGTGTTTCATAGGGCATAGGCGTCCGGGTAGTCTGAGTATCGTCGTGGCATACCCGCCAGGCCGAGGAAGTGTTGCGGAAAGAACGTAAGATTCACCCCGATAAATATAACTGCAAAGTGGATTTTTGTTCAGGCGCTGTGAAGGGTGTATCCAGTTAGCAGAGGAAATCAGTGCACAAAGGCTGCTATAATAGCGAATACAGCACCTATTGATAGAACATAGTGGAAGTGGGCAACTACATAGTAGGTGTCATGAAGAACAATATCAAGTGATGAGTTAGACAGGACAATTCCTGTTAGTCCGCCCACTGTAAATAGAAAAATGAATCCTAGAGCTCAGAGTAGAGGTGTTTCTCATTTGATTGACCCCCCGTGAAGCGTAGCTAATCAGCTAAACACTTTTACACCCGTTGGGATCGCGATAATTATTGTTGCAGACGTAAAGTACGCACGAGTGTCTACATCCATACCGACGGTAAACATGTGGTGTGCCCATACAATGAATCCTAGAAGGCCAATAGCCATCATAGCTCAAACCATTCCTATATAGCCGAATGGTTCTTTTTTGCCGGAATAATAGGCTACAACATGGGAGATAATGCCAAATCCCGGAAGAATAAGAATGTACACTTCTGGGTGGCCAAAGAATCAGAATAGATGTTGGTAAAGGATTGGATCTCCACCCCCTGCCGGGTCAAAGAATGTAGTGTTAAGGTTTCGGTCTGTGAGAAGTATTGTAATTCCGGCGGCTAGGACAGGTAGTGATAGTAGGAGAAGCACAGCGGTTACAAGTACAGATCAAACGAATAAGGGTGTTTGGTACTGGGAGATGGCTGGGGGTTTTATATTAATTGTTGTGGTAATAAAATTGATGGCCCCCAGGATTGATGATACACCCGCTAGATGTAATGAAAAAATAGTGAGGTCTACTGATGCACCTGCGTGGGCCAGGTTTCCTGAAAGAGGTGGATATACTGTTCATCCTGTTCCGGCCCCAGCTTCAACACCCGAAGAAGCTAGTAATAATAGGAACGATGGGGGTAATAATCAGAAGCTTATGTTGTTTATTCGGGGGAATGCTATGTCTGGGGCTCCAATTATTAGGGGCACGAGTCAGTTTCCGAATCCTCCAATAAGAATTGGCATTACTATAAAGAAGATTATTACGAAGGCGTGGGCAGTAACAATAACATTATAAATTTGGTCATCACCTAGAAGCGATCCTGGTTGGCTTAGTTCAGCCCGAATAAGGAGGCTTAAGGCGGTTCCCACTATTCCGGCTCATGCACCAAATACAAGATAAAGGGTGCCAATGTCTTTGTGGTTGGTAGAGAAGAATCAGCGCGTGATTGCCACAGGTAGGGTAGCCGAGCGTTAGGCGGTGGGTTGTAGCCCCGAAGACAGAGGTTTAAGTCCTCTTCCTATCAGCCCCGTGGTGAAGAACACATTGGATTGCAAATCCGAAGACGTAGACTAACACTCTGCCGGGGCTTTTCCCGCCTTACTGAAGGCGACGGCGGGAAAAGTAGATGGATGCTCGCTGGTTTGAGCGCTTAGCTGTTAACTAAGAGTTTGTAGGATCGAGGCCTTCCCATCTAGTAAGGCCTTAGCTTAATAAAAGTGTCTGACTTGCAATCAGAAGATGCAAGTTAATCTCTTGTAGGCCTTATCAGGGGCTAGAAGATTTTCACTTCTACTTAAAGCTTTGAAGGTTTCCGGTCTAATGTTATCCTAAGCCCCTAGGTTACTAGTATCAGGATGGTCGGAGTCACGGGCAGGAGTCCCACGGTAGCAATGGCAAACATGGCCAGGGGGAGGGGGGCCTGCGTTGTGTAGGTTCGTCAGGGGGTAGCGGAGGTAATCATGTTGGGGGAGATGGTGAGGGTTATCGCGTAGCATAGCCGTAGGTAAAAGTACAAGCTAAGTAGTGCGGCCAAGGCCATTGTTGTGGCGATGATTGGGAGGTCCTGCTTACTTAGCTCTTGTAGAATCATCCATTTTGGTATAAATCCGGTTAGTGGGGGGAGACCGCCTAGTGATAGCATAATAAGGGCAGCCCCCGATGCCAGGATAGGGTTTTTGGATCAAGCTGTTGCGAGTGTATTAACCTTAGTTGCCATCAACAGTTTTATGGTAAGGAACGCCGCGGAGGTTATAATAATATATGTCAGCAGGGCAAGCAGTGTAAGGTGGGGGGCATACTGGATCACAATCACTATTCAACCTATATGGGCAATTGAAGAGTATGCCAGGATTTTACGTAGTTGGGTTTGGTTTAGTCCACCCCAGCCGCCCACTAATGTGGATATAACCCCTAGTGCTGTAAGCAGCAGTGGGTCGAGGGTTTGCGCCGTTTGGGTAATTAGTGCAAATGGGGCGAGCTTCTGTCAGGTAGACAGGATAAGGCCCGTTGATAGGTCCAAGCCTTGCATAACTTCTGGCATTCAAAAGTGCATGGGTGCGAGTCCAATCTTAAGTGCTAGGGCAACTGTGAATATTATGCTGGCAATGGGGCTCGATAGATCATTGATGGCTCATTCACCGGTTAGTCAGGCATTGGTTGTGCTCGCAAACAGGATCATAGCCGCTGCAGTGGCTTGGGTTAAGAAGTACTTGGTAGTTGCTTCGACCGCGCGAGGGTGATGGTGTTGTGCCATCAAGGGTGTGATTGCCAGGGTGTTAATTTCCAAGCCCATTCAGGCCAGGAGCCAGTGAGAGCTGGCAAAAGTCAAAGTGGTTCCTAGTCCCAGGCTAGACAACAGAATGGTAAGTACATATGGGTTCATTGGTGGGGGAGGGAGTTTAACCGTCATGTCCGGGGTATGGGCCCGAAAGCTTCGTTAGCTGACCCCGCCGGTAGAAAGTGGTGTAAAGGAAGCACGAAGAGTTTTGATCTCTTAAGTATGGGTTCAATTCCCTTCTTTTTAGGAACTGAGGGGATTCTAACCCCTATAAATCACTCTATCAAAGTGGTCCTTAGATGCTCAGGCACAATTCCACAACTATAGGTGTGGGGGGAGGCCCGCGAGTGCGATGGGGAGGGCAGTGTGTCACAGCACGAAGGCGAGTGTGAGTGGAAGAAAATTCTTCCATACAAGATGTATAAGCTGGTCGTATCGGAACCGGGGGTACGAGGCCCGGACTCATAAAAACACAACGGAGAGGAGTGCAGCCTTAGCCATAAGGTTAATGGTGGTAAGTTCAGGGATGTTAGGGATGTGCGAGGCTCCAAGGAATAGAACGGCTGAGAGGGTATTCATTAGAAGGATGTTGGCGTATTCAGCTAGGAAAAATAGTGCGAAGGGGCCGCCCGCGTATTCTACATTAAAGCCCGATACTAGCTCGGATTCGCCTTCGGTGAGGTCAAATGGGGCCCGGTTCGTTTCGGCGAGTGTTGAAATATATCACATTGCGGCCAAGGGTCAGGCTGGGACAAATAGTCAAATGCTTTCCTGGGCAGTATTAAACGTCTGCAGGGTATATCCTCCCGAAAAAATAATTGCGGAGAGGAGGATTAGTCCGAGGCTCACCTCATAAGAGACTGTCTGGGCGACCGCTCGGAGAGCTCCAATAAGTGCGTATTTTGAATTGGATGCTCAGCCTGATCCCAGAAGAGAATATACTGTAAGGCTGGAGAGGGCTAGAATAAACAAAATCCCGAGGTTAAGGTTGGTGACTGGGAGGGGTATGGGTATGGGGGCCCACAGGGCCATGGCCAGGGTGAGGGCAAGTATGGGGGCAGCTAGGAATAGAAATGGAGATGATGTAGAGGGACGGATGGGTTCCTTAATGAAGAGTTTGACTCCATCGGCAATAGGTTGTAGAAGCCCGTAGGGTCCTACGATGTTCGGCCCTTTCCGTAGCTGCATGTACCCTAGTACCTTTCGTTCAATTAATGTAAGGAAGGCCACTGCCAGAAGTACAGGCACGATGTAGGCTAAGGGGTTGATGAGGTGGGTAACCAAGGTGTTTATCATGAACTGGGGAGAGGACTTGAACCTCTGGTTAAAAGGGCTTAGGCCTTTCGCAATTTACCATGCTCTGCCACCCCAGTATGTCCTTATTTCGGCCAGCTGGGATTTGGGCCCGCCCTTTACTTTATTTATTTGTTTTCATAAATTAGGGGTGGGGCGTACCTTAAGCATGGGCCCCCCTTCTCCGATCCTTTCGTACTAGGGGAAGTAGCGTTACAGATAGAAACTGACCTGGATTGCTCCGGTCTGAACTCAGATCACGTAGGACTTTAATCGTTGAACAAACGAACCCTTAATAGCGGCTGCACCATTAGGATGTCCTGATCCAACATCGAGGTCGTAAACCCCCTCGTCGATATGGACTCTGGGAGAGGATTGCGCTGTTATCCCTAGGGTAACTTGGTTCGTTGATCGGCTTTATTAGCCGGATCATGCTTGGTCAGATGTTCTGCGGCCTAGAGATGTCTCTCTTGGCTTTAGGATATTATCCCAGTCCACCTGGAGGCTTTTCTTTCCTCCGTGGTCGCCCCAACCGAAGGTAAAATGTCATAATCCACAAAGTTTTTGCTCTTTATCAAGTTGCTTGACGTGGTTGAGCTTTGTACCTTAAGCTCCAAAGGGTCTTCTCGTCTTGTATATTTATACCCGCTTCTGCACGGATAGATCAATTTCACTGACTGGAGGGGGGAGACAGTTAAGCCCTCGTTTAGCCATTCATACAGGTCTCCATTTAAGAGACAAGTGATTACGCTACCTTTGCACGGTCAAAATACCGCGGCCGTTGAACTTATAGTCACTGGGCAGGCTGGACCTCCTATACTAGGTTTTGTTGCAGGAGGCGATGTTTTTGGTAAACAGGCGAGGCTTGAGTTTGCCGAGTTCCTTCCCCTTCTTTTAGTCTTTCCTTAATAGCACACCAGTGTGGGGGTAACGATAGGTTTATTGTGGGTTCTACTTGGTCTTGTTGCAATCCACATTACTCTCTTGGGCTGAGTTCGTTAATTGCCAATGGTCGGTCCGGTTTGGCTTACACTTGTGCTTGGAGAAGGGCAGGCCTTCTTGTTACTCATTTTAGCATAGTCCCTCCCATGCGGGCATGGGCTGGCCTAATAGTAGTTAGGGGAATAAGATTTTTTGTCGGAATAATAAACTTACTTCTGTCTGAGCTTTAACGCTTTCTGTTTAGATGGCTGCCTTTAGGCCCACTAGAACAGGATGTTTTATGTATTATGATCTTTATCCTCCTGTAAAGGTTGTGTCCTTTGTTAAAGGGGCTGTACCCCCTTCAACTAACTCTCGTGCGTTACCCTTATAGTATCTTCTTTTTAACGTCTGATCTAGGGAACACGAGGCTGAACTTCTATTCACTTCTTAGGCAACCAGCTATCACCAGGTTCGGTAGATTTGTCACCTCTACCCGGAGCTCTTCCCACTCTTTTGCCACAGAGACGGGTTGGCCCTTAATAGGCTGTCTCGGGGTAGCTCACCTGGTTTCGGGGTTTCAAACTAAAGGTCTCTTTGCTTGGGTGTACTGGCTAAATCATGATGCGAAAGGTACAAGATTTAATCTTTGCTTTTCTGTGCTTATATGAGTTATTTCATTTCTCTTTCAGCTTTCCCTTGCGGTACTATCTCTATTGCTTCAGGTATAACCTTTTCTGTCTCCCATACTAAGGTAAAAGAATGGTTTAATTTTTAGGGTTAGGCTTATTTTGTTTTATTTACATTGCTTAGTTATTGGATGGGTGAGCTAGCTGTTTGGCTCAGGGTGATCCAATTTGCATGGATGTCTTCTCGGTGTAAGTGAGATGCTTGACTAACTCAGCCACACCCTGGGTTTGATCCAAGTGCACCTTCCGGTACACTTACCGTGTTACGACTTGCCTCCCCTTGTCAGTGCTAGTGCATTATGTATATTCGACGCGTTTTGACGGGGGAGAGTGACGGGCGGTGTGTACGCGTCTCAGAGCCGGGTTCAAAGGGACACTCTATTTCCCTTTTACTTCTAAATCCTCCTTCAAACACTGTTTCATAGTGCATATCCGTAATATTCTGTGACAGAAAATGTAGCCCATTTCTTCCCACCTCATGCGCTACACCTCGACCTGACGTTCTGGGCTATGCCCATCTTGCTTACTTTGTACCCTTCACAGGGTAAGCTGACGACGGCGGTATATAGGCTGGGTTGGCTAGAAGTGGTGAGGTTAGACGGGGGTTATCGGTTCTAGAACAGGCTCCTCTAGGGGGGTCTGAGACACCGTCAGGTCCTTTGGGTTTTAAGCTAATGCTCGTAGTACCCTGGCGGACATCTCATTGTAGCTGGATGCCTAAGTTTACGGCTGAGCATAGTGGGGTATCTAATCCCAGTTTGTTTCTCAGCTTTCGTGGGGTCAGGTTAGTTATTAAAGCTACTTTCGTATACAGGGCCTCGGACACCTAGAAGCGTATGACGGCCAAAGGGCCATTTGGCTTTAAATCTTGTTAATCCTTAACCACCCTTTACGCCGCTAAAATATCAACTAGGGCCTCTCGTCTAACCGCGGTGGCTGGCACGAGTTTTACCGGCCCAATATAACGCTAACTAAGTCAAGTTTTCACTCATAGCTTAATATTTATCACTGCTGAATACCCTTGGGGGTGTGGCTTGGCTAGGCGTCGTGGGCTAATATTTGTGCCTGATGCCCGCTCCTCGTCCCCGGGAAGGGGGATTGAGGGCATACTCACTGGGCTGCGGAGACTTGCATGTGTAAGTCGGGTTAGAGCTGATAATAAGGTCGGGACCATGCCTTTGTGCACGCGGAGTTTCTTAGGTCTCATCTTAGCATCTTCAGTGCTATGCTTTATATTAAGCTACGCTAGC